AGGTAGTGGATGTCCTTCCCGAGCATATCTTCTGATGCAAGCTCTTGGGCAGTACTCCCCACTTGGGCTTTGAAAGATTAAGTAGAAAGAGTATGGGTCGGGTAATTCTACTACTGATCTAGCAAGAAAAGGCCCCTTACCGAAGAAAGCTACAAACGATCTTTTGGCCTAGCTACCTTCCGAATCATGCCAAACTTCTTTGCTTGCCTGGGCTTTCATCTGACTCTGCTAACGAAATAGAAAACACATTCTATCCCTTACGCTAGCTTGGCTCCTGTCCTAACGCCTGTTAGGGGCACTTCACTGGTTTCATTCCTGAGAGTGAGAGTTCAATCCTTGCTTTTGTCTCACCCCGCGCCCTCAGTCCTGGTAGGGTCACTACTTTCATTCCCTAACTAGGTTCCTAAATCCTAAGGCTAGAGTCACTTCGCTTCCCAAAAACAACCCTTTCCTTTAAGCGCTCGCTCGGCTCCTTTGCTTCATGTGAATAGCTTTCCCCCTACCCTAATCACTTGCGCCTGCTTCCTTCCCTTTAAGACCAAGGTCTCTTCCAGAGTGAACACTGTTAATCAAAGACTTCTGCTGTTCTTATCTCTGACCCATCGACCTGGAATGAAATGAATTCCTTTGCTTCCAAGCCCGGCCAAGGGCCACTCCTTTTCCTGGCCTGGTTGGTCTTATTTAAGAAAAAGATGAATCTTTCTTTTTCATTCCCCAAGAGCCGTCTCTTCTTCTGCTTCAGTTGATCCTTCCGCAGATCTTTTTGTTTGAATGTCCATCTGAGATCAGAATCTGATTAGAGACCAGGCACAATAGATAGCGGGCATATCTCCTAGTTCTCCGCTGCTATTGAATCTGCTGTTCTTGTTCGAGAATCCGCAGCACATGAATTATGAGTAAAAGGAACTGAACTGATTGACCAAGGTCTTACAGAAGGAGCTGCTAGAGGCAGTTAGGCCAAAAAGACGGGCTTTCCATGACCACGACCCGATAAAGGTTTGAAATCCTTCCTTTGGTTCAAAACTCGGTCGAATACGTTGTTAACCTTTGTTAAGGATCGACGAGAGTGCGCCTAGCTAGGAGTGTGGTTTGTGTCATCACTTCTCGTGTGCTAGCTGTGCCTTCGCCGGATGCTTATTCGTCTACTCTTTCACGGAGCGATGACTAACAGCCGGGGATTCGGTTAGTAGAGACTTGATTCCAACCACGGATGAGGATACATTTCATCCATCTTACCCCACTTGTCCTCGAGGAGCTGATATGCTTATGTATGCGTATCCGATTACGAAAAAGATGCTTGCACAGGGGTTACTATGGAGCTACTACCGCCACGCTAATCTGGTAGAGTAGAGCGGAGAGCTATTCAGTATGGTGAAGACATCAATAGCTGAATTAGGTGCTCAGATCTGGCACGGGCTAGGGATCAATAGCTCAGTCGGGGGATAAGTCATAATGGTAATAATCAACATTTTTACCAGTATATCTACTATCCGTACCCATGGATATAGCACTTCGTTCGTTCGTACAACACTAGTGATAGTCGAACTCATCGTTGTGTTGTACATTCCACATCCAACTCATCTCATCGTACTAAGATGCAGTCCCAACCCATCATATTTAGCATGCCTTCATAAAAAAGCTTTCATGCCCAGCTGTATCATACTCGACAGGAACCGGGTCTTGCAGCAGCATAACATGGAGCTATTGAATTGAAATTTTTTACCCCAGTTCCAGTTGAGCTAACACGAGGAAAGTTTGTCTTTTTTTTTGGCATAAATCAGTTTTTCTTTAAACCTAGAAACTTCTCCTTATAGTCATAGTCATAGTCATAGTCATAGTCATAGTCAAACATAAATCAATAGCATTTCAAAATGGGGGGTCCTCTAGGAAAGTAAAAAATAAATGATAGTTTAATTAATGAATTCATATCAGCTGCGCCCTTGCCATTCCCTGCGTAATTGAGCTTCTGTTTCCCCCTGTGCCCTCATTTCGTTAAAAATAGTTTTTGAATCCTTGTAATAGAAACTGTTTATTCTTTTTTCTTTAATATCTTCATAAATATCAATCATATTCATATGACTGTTTTCACAATATTTTTGCTCTAAAATTTCACTCATTTTTTCAAGTTGAAACTGCCCCGGTCTCATCATCCTTTCTTCTATCCTCAATTCACGAATAAGAAGGCCTACATCGTCATGCGCCTTTAACATCCTTTTAGTCTCTTTAAGAAGGTTTTGTCTGTCAAGATCGGCAAATAAATCATCTTGATTAATAGAGCTTTCTGGAATGGTGATCGACTCCATACAGTATGCATAGTCTTTGAAAAATATACAAATAATGAAGTTTACAATAAGAAAAAAAAAAGAAAGATAAAAAAGGGACAACTTTCGTGTAGTTTGTGATTGGATGTAACTGTTAAGATTTTCTCTCGGATAAATTTTTCTCTTAATATCTTTCTTCTTGTTCCTCAATCTTCGGAGAATGCGGCGTTGTATTATTGTAAGTTTTCTGTTCCGAACATTTATTGAAATTAGACGACAAGTTTTAAATCTTCTTGCAGGCAAGGCATATCTCGTTGAATCAGTCTTTTTCACCACATTGGGGCTATGGGAATCGAACCCAATTCTTCCGCGACCCCTCCACGAATAACGGGAAAACTTTTTTCTTATCTACGATAATTTCTGCTTCGCTGCTTTTCTACTTGGCTGTACGACATGAGTTTCAGCGCACTGGAAATGAATTCTCCCTGGGGCTAGTTCAGAAGTGAAGTGATTGGTTGGATTCGTGTGTGGTAGTATGATCGATATGCCTAAAATCATCCTATCTTCCTGGTGCTTTATAACATCTTATTTGACCTAAAAAGAAAAGCTGGCAAGCAGTGAATCGCTATCTTGCGCCTTAGCCGGGCTTAGCTTAATAGAATATCCACTTGGAGGGACGCTCTTTTCAAGGTAATTTCATGCTTTTTTTTTAAATACTCTTTTCTTAGGAAGAATGTGCTGTGGATGCTATCCCCTGAAAGAATACGCTCTTTTTTTTTATAGAATGCGTACCAATATTTATTTGTTAAAAAAGTCCTAATCATTTACCGGAAAGGTAAGAAAAGAAAGATTTTAGGGACCTAGCTCGACAGCAAAAAGAGTTTCTGCACGTCTCCCAGTCCAAGGTACAATAGAATAAGGGTTTTCCCCGGACTCCTATCGTAATCGTATTGATTCTTTTATTTCTAACGCGGGAACTTGTGTTTCGGCATTCCATTACTCGTGCCAAACCTTCCACTCAAACTGAGGCAGTTGAGCAAACATCTGTCGAGGTACGACCAGATCAGGTAACCAATGTCCGCCGTCTTGTACTCATGCCCAAGAGCCCAGGCCTGAAGACCTGCTCCGGGTTGTTTTGATAATGACTTCTCTCAACTGACTCGTCCTCCCTTCCGAATGGCGGTATCAAGAGTGCCACACTGCTTTTGCAGCGGGAACATACTAAGGACAGAATCTTGAGGTTAGGAAGGTGCCTCTCTACATGCAATGAAGTAGAGTTTTCTACCTTAACTTTATAACAGAGGATGTAGAGGAAAGGTGCCCATCTCGCAATATGAGGCAGTAGTTCTATCATAACATCCTCCGTCCAAGATGTCTACCTTGAAGCATTGGTTCCAGTCGTCTAGTCTAGTTTGAGTAAGTCTGAGCATGAGTGGTTTCGAACATCAACTATTATAATATATGAGATAGGAATGCTAACTTCTTTCATCTAACTCCTTTTGTTACATTGAACCTTTAGGCTTGCAAGTCACTTATTGGAGGTCCGGGGTGAAAACTTAGAGGGGGTTCGGGGGGAAAAGGTTCCTTTCTTTCTTACTTACTTATAGGTTTGTGATTGGTTAGTGATTAGTGGTTATAGTAGTTGTTAGTTAGTAGTTAGCTTAGTATTTCTCTATGAGTTAACCTCTTTGTATGGGCAAGTTGATGTATTCAGAATGAGAGTTTCAACCCTCTCTAATAGCCCCCTCTTTGACACATCTACAAGGCAAGCAACTGCCTTAATGGACGAGGATAAATAGTAATATACAGATCCTTCCATATAGAAAAAGCTGTTGCTAGTATGAAATCGCTTTATCAAGGGACCCCCTACTCAGTGGAATCCTTTCAAAATGGCATAGCCCGAACGGCTAGTTATAAGCTTGCTCTTACTCTTATCCGGGATTCCATTTCTTCTCGCTTCCAACTCCAACTCTGATAGTGATGGGGGAAGTAGTCCTTCAATCAAGCTTGGAGGCTATAACAGGGAAAGTCTTCACTTTTACAGAAATGAATTCAATATCAGTTCACGTCCTCCTATAGTGATAGGATTCCTTTTTTTTTGCTTCTGGACTATTGGGACACCTTCACGGGTAAGGCTCAAACCTCAAATCCTGTGCCATACTTTTGTATTGAAGGCGGGATTCGATCTGCTAATATTGATGGCAACCCACTAGAGGGCCTAGAACTCTCTCTGGATTTGCCGTCTTCGTAAGCAATGGAGGGAAGGAATTTGGATGACTCCTAGAGCGGTGAAAATCCCAGATACTGCATGATTGTTTGTTTCGAAAGCTTAGTAGCTAAAGCGTACTTGCTTTCAAGTAACCTACTTACGGAGGTACGCGGATTGGGGCTTCTAAGAAAAGAACATTCAACTTGCCATTTGCACTCTCCTAGCTTTGAATCACCTTCCCTATTCCTCCAAGGCTCATAGGTTGACTTACTACTGGCTTCAAATACAACCGGGAGAAAGAACCTTGCCAACTCTATCTTTAGCTTACGGGATTAGAGGATAGACTTACTCACAGAGCGTAGGGCTGACTTGATAGATGGTTTATCCCAATCCTATCCTTCTTCTTAGTATCAAAAGTACACCTACTTTTGTCCTATCGAACCAGCCTCTTGAGCTCCTGGGAAGAGACAGCAACACAAGTACTGCTGCAAATTCTGGGTTTATGAAATTAACTCATTCTTCTGTTGGTTTTCGTCTCCCGGTGGGTAGTTGGCATTTGACGGTTCCTATCATTTTCTTGATTTTCACGATGTCGGTTTCTTAGTAAAGCGGATTTCTCCAATAAAAAAATCTAAAGCAAAATCCTCAACCTAAAAATGATATCAAAGAGCTTCGAATCTGACTTAGAGAACAGTAGCAAGGACTAGAGGGAAGGTTTTATGAACAAGCAAGAACGAGGCATGCATGAATCGAGGCCTTCCCGGCTGGCCTATCTTGTCTTTCGCGGAATCACCGGTGACTGCTGACGCCGCGGCAGGATCGCAACGAGATAAAATCCATAAACTAATTCCTTAGCAAATACGCACTATACTCCCAGCAATCAGCATATTGGCCCGGGCCGATGCTTCTATTCTAACAGCAATCTCGCATCCATAGAAGTGGTCTTCTTTAACCACGTAGTCTTATCGTTCATGGTTCTACGTAATTAGTAGGATAGAGTTGTTACTCTAATCTAAGGGAATTGGAGTTATGAACTCAAGAGTACCGGTACAAGTTCTTTGAGTAAGGAACTGGTAGCTTTTACTTATGTCAATGAGTGAGAACTGTAGTAGTAGATTGATGATCTTCCCCCAAAAGGGATATAGAAAAATATGATCTTGGACATGTCTCGTTGGCCTGATGCACCAGCAGAGCTGGAAGATTGAAGATTCTGACCATAGGGTAGATGTCCCGAAGCATGTTCAGCTGCAAGAACTTGATCTGAAGCACCCTGAGTAATATAAGATCGACCCCCAGCACTCAACCTAGTAAAGTGAAACAAGTCGAGTCTCCTCGGATCTCACATCAGCAACTGCTCTCTCAATGTCTGGTGGAGGAACTCGATGTTGAATTGAGGATCTAACATTCTCGAACTCAGGCCTCAAGCCCATCAAAAACTTAGGGAGCCCCTTTATACTCTATAAGATAAGACTATTCTATGTTATATGAAATTCTTCCCGGCAAGAGCCTTTAGAATCGGCGCCCCTATCTTTGAAAGAAAGGGGTCCTTCATGTTCAGCTGGTCCCATAGAAGCCTAAGCCTTCGGTAAAAATAGTACGCTATTTATTTTACCCATAAGCTAAGGCATGCTCTTCATCTTGCAACTGATTGAAAGGTGGAGAATCGATCATCATCCTGAGAATCAAGATTACTTTTGTAATCCCAAGATCCTTCTTGATACTATCTCTGTATCCGTCCATTAGGTGGAGTCCACTTGAGCGTACTACTTTGCGACTATGATCCTTTGAGGGAATCTTTGAACCAGTCTTGTTCTAATCTGAACGGAATTGGATCCAATTTTGGCGTTAGCATTAGACTTCAATAGGTTTATGGTCCGATAGCTGTTTTGTTTGGGAGCATTTTATGATATGATTACACGGTTTGGGAAAACGATATTTCACTAACTAGCATTCGATCAATACACTCCACCTGTCCTTTCCTTTTTTTTTCCGTGTGAATTTCTGTCTTCTGGATTGAAGGTTGCTAGCATTGTTTTTAAATCCTCTATCAGAGTGATGTGTTTCCTGTTTTTTTCTCTCTTTGTTCCTTGATGAAGTTGAAAGTCACCCATTGCAACAAGCGGAGTTTTTCTCTGAGGAAGTCAGGGTCAAATTTATAAGGAATTGGCTTCTGAGACTGATTATAGCAGGACCGCGGATGTTGAATACAGTTGCTTGTCTTCCTGAGGATTTTTTTGTCAAAAAGAGTGCCACCACGGGGCAGATACCCTCGGAGATTACAGTGAATACATCTCTTCTTAGACACTTTTTGGAAAAAAAAAAAACAAACTTTTTTTTTATTGAGTCCGCGCCCATTTATTGAAAATTTCTGGCTTTCTATCTAGTTATATTAAAGTTATATTAATATACTAGCCTTGCCTTGATAAGCAAAACTGTTTGATGGTCTGTCTTTTCCTCCGACAGACTATGCCTCTAATGTTCCACGATAGCACTTTTCTTTTTGCTTTTGCCGGGGGACCCTTAAATTAGCTATTTCAGCTTCTGTCTTTTCTTTTGTCTGTGTCCTTCCTCTTAACTTCTGTTGAGACTGAGATAGAGGACTGGGCGGGTCCTCTATTCTTTCGATCTTGGAAGCATCTAAAGCCTCGTTTTCTTCCATTCCAAGGACTCCAACTCCCCTCTTGGACTCTTTGTGTGGAGTGGTTGGCTGGGGATGGCATGGTACTTGGACCCGCTTCTAAGCTAAGATCCTTGACTTGAGGCCCTTTCTGGGGTGCTTACTTCTGTTGATTAGCAACTTCTGATGTTTCTAACAGGGGAGTAGCCTCCCTCTTCCGCTTTCAGGCAAGGGTAGCTCAAAAGTAACAAGGTTATAAAAAAAAAAAAAGACAAGCCTTAAGGCAACTAAGGCAGGTTAAAGCAACTAGTCTTTATTTTATTATCCGAAGGCAAGCAAGAAAAAGGGTTTTGGGCAACTCGCAGGTTTCGAGATGGGTTTCCCTGCGGGTGTGTCCACTTTTTTTCCTATTTTGGTTTTGGTTCCTATTCCAGAAAGTTCAGATTTTTATTGCCACCACTCGCCCTACACTGGCTGAAAGGTCAATTTCTTAATTTTTTTTTCTAGTTGAGATAAGGGGGAGTAGGAGACGGAGAGGCTCAGAACCCATTTCCCTGGCTCATATTAAATGAGATGGCCGGTTTTTTCTCAGCAGGTTCTCTATCTTAAAAAAGAGATTTTTTGAGTTAGCCAATCCAGTAAAGGGGCGGCGTGCAGTCTTCCTCCTTTCCAGTTTTGAAAATAAAAATAGAAGATTTCGGACTTTCAATTCTGACTGGAATGATTAAAGAACTGCATCTCATGCCTTCGTAGCCTTACGTTTCGTCGAAAAAGGGTCCCTAATGAGCTTGGATTTCAAACTCCCTTCCCTGTAACACCTCTACTTGAGACTATCCTAGGCTAAGAGCGAGAACCTTTCATTCCTCACTTTACTCTAGGACCTGTACAAGACTGCCTGACTCAATGCCCGCTGACTTACTGGTCACTTTACTGAGTTCCTAGGAACAGGCAAGGAAGATTTTTTTCCCCAACGACAAAGGAAGGGGCATTTTCGGGGACTAGCCCGCTTCCCATTACTCAAGAGGGCAATTCCTCGCACATAATTAAGGGAGCCATTGAAAGGTGACTAAAACACCAGAAACGGGGACTACCCGAGCTAATGATAGAGGCAAGAATACTTTCCGGCCAAGTCCCATTAATTGATCATAACGATATCGTGGAAATGCTGCACGGACCCATATATATAGAAAGAGAAAGAGAATCACCTTGATACTAAACCAGATCGAGCCCGGGATCTTCTTGAAAATGGGAAGATCTAGAATAGGCAGCCAACCTCCTGGAGAGAGCGATGTGCATGGACCAGGTGAGTAGGGATGCAGCTCCGTGGACCGCTCGTCGGGCCTGATAGGTGGTGGTATCACACCCTTCTCAAAGGAACCGTACGTGACACTCTCGCGTCATACGGCTCCGTCTCGGAATCAGGACCTCCCCTTTCCTTTGACCAACGGGTCCTCGAACCAAAAGGCGTAGTCTACCCTAAGTTTAACAAATAGACTTCCAGAAGCATTTGGATATCTTTGTGAAGGTCTTCCGAAAAAAAAAAGAAAGAAGAAAATCCACCAATATCAAGCTACTGTGGGGGAAGGACGGGAGAATACCAGCTTTCAGGACAGTTGTCGAAGGCCCTTCCCGACCCGAGATGGCCTTCCGGCGCGAGTCCTTTTAGAAAGAACCTGTTAAAGTTAAAGTTAAATTGAATTTTAGAAAAAAAAAAATGAATAGTTAGCGCTCCGTGGGGCGCCCCCCTTTCTTTTTCCTTATTTTTCGCGGGAGTTGGGAAGCTCTCAAGTGAGAAATACGGTTCTCTGTCTTTTTTCTTTATCTCTTCCTCCCTGGATAGCTTCTTCCTTCACTTATAAAATTGGATCTCCCCTTTTTTGGCTTTCTCCGCATGCCAAACTCCCCTCCGCCGCCAAGAGGTGGAGTAATGCCCCCTTAGAAAAAACTGACCACTAATTTAATTTACTTAGCCCCAAGGTCACGCTAGCGGGCGATGAGGACTTTAGTATTTCAGTAGAGACTCGCCTCGCTCTATGCCCAAAGCTTCAACCTCCTCTTACAAGAAGAATCGATTTCTCTTTACGCAATTTCGTAATAGTAGGGAAAGATCCCTTTTCATATCTAAATGCAGCCTTTCTCTCCACCAGAAAGCAACTATAGGTCAACCGAACCCAAAGGCCTAGAAATCTGTTCTTTCTTAACCGATCCTGCTCTTTTTTTGCTCGTGAGGGAGAGAAGCACCTCTTCTTAAAGTCAAAGTGTGAGCGATTAACACAAAAGTTTGGGCACTCTTCTTTATCCTTTGCAGCGGTAAAGAAGAAGTGTGAGGTGAAGCCGTTGTAGCTAAGCAGGTCCCTTTACGGGGTGGCACATCTAGGATCAAAGTAAGCTTGATGAAAGGCTCAAAGTCAGGTCTAAAATATGAATATCGGACTGAACCCTGGCTGATGCCATTGGAAAATCCAAGTGCAAAGCGAAAAGCGACAACTAATCTTTTTTCTATTCTTTTGAGACTGATCCACTAGCCGCCCTGAACCCTTTAACTAGGATATATTCATTAAGCTGGCCTGGCTACGGAATCCCACTCTGGCTTCCCTCGTTACACCATCCGCTACATTGTAGATATATTATTTTAGTGCTTAACTACACGGCTTCATAACAGAAGACTTACCCAATTGGCCCGGACATTAGGAACTGCACTAATTGGCTTTAGGAATGTACTAATCATAAGGGTTATTCGGACATGCTTTTAGGTTCTGATTGAGCCTACTCCTTTTTCTTGTCTGAGGCGGAATTGGCATCGTGCTGCCAGAGGAAAGCGAATGTACGAGAGTCGCTTGCTTCCAACCCCTGCTACGGGGGATATTTTTGAAAAGACAGGAAGCGCTATTGGACTTGGACCCTTGCCAGTTAATAGTGGAGCCTTACCCGATTCCAAAAGGGATTGATTCCCGGGAAGACTAATGCTACCTTGACAGAAGACTTTACTAAACTTCCATAATCTTGAATTAAAAAGTAGATATTTCGATATATCATTAAGGGAACAACTATTCCTTTACTGATTGGAATGATATTATTGAAATGATATTCTTTTTTTGCTTGCTTCGGAACTCTTTCCCTTTCTTCTTGTTGTTTGGCAGTTAACTCGTGATGAGGATCAGGAAGCACCCTACCAGATTTGAGAACAGTCCTCGGTTGTTGAGCTGCATTTGCCAAAACTGCAGGCTCAGCCGGGATAAGGAAGAAGCGGTATGACCAAAGGACTAAAGGATGGGATCGGTAGAGATTGATCTAAAAGACAGACATCTAGGATCAACTGAATAATGTGAGACTTGACATGCTGTAATGAAATTGGAAGACTTTGAGCCGTCTTCTTTTCATACTTTTGGGAACACTCGCAGAGGCAGCACTTTTTTCCAAGGAGAAGGATCGCTTTGAAAAGGCTGATTTACTTAAAAAGAAGAAAAAATAAAAGGTTTTGAAAACTGGGCCTATCATTAATAGTAGCTGACGTGGGATAAACCCGACCGGGCAGACTAATCCACCTATTCCCGAGCTAACAGCTAATTGAATACCTCCTTCTGAGGAGAAAAAAAGAGAGCTCGAATAAGAACGAAAGCTTCTTCAACAAGTCACTCTTCTGAGTTTGGGGGTAGGGGTGGAATGAAGACTCTCCTCTCGGAGTTTCACTCTTTAAGAACTTCACCGGTAATGAGTGCGGGGAGGAGCAGAGAAGCCCTTGAGAGATGAGCATCTTTCTTGGAGTGAAGCTAGTAGAGGAGTTGATCCGCATCTGACTCCAACTCTAGTTGAGAGGGGTTTGAATCTTGGAGTTGAGAACTACTCGGCAAAGACGGAGAGTTTATTATCTTATAATATGGCTCTTGAGGTGGTAACCTCAGTCTTCTTTCACTATTTTAGGAAATAGAAACTCATGAGCTGGAGTCAACCTTCTCCCAATCTTTATTCAGTTGAGGTTGTGATCCCAACGTTCGAAGATCCTTCTGATGATGCTCTAGTCTCGGATTTCAAATCAAAGAAAGAAAGAGATTTTTGGTCGGTATAAAGATAAAGAAGAAGAACTCCTTGCTAAACCCGAACTCTAGGCTTTAGGCCGAAGGGAGAGACAAGTGAACCCTATATCCTATTTCAGTTGAAGACAAAGACCCTATTCCCTGGAGTCAGGCATCCAAGTATGGTACTAACTCAACCAATAGGTATAGGTATTAAAGGAGCGAAGGGACAAGACCTTTAGGGAGAGGTTCGCATCTGAACCAAGGTCTGAAACCAGAGACTCAACCGGAGCCGTAGAATCTGCTGAGAGAGAATCGGATGTCAGATGCTAGATAAGATCCTTGACCGAACCGAAGGAAGACGAACTAACTTAGGTACGAGACCCGAAGCTAAAGAGTTCCAGATTTGGGGTTGAACCGATAGGGATAATAGGTCTGCCCCTGCCCTTTCATTAGAGGCGGTTAACTCTCCTGCAGTAAGAAGCCTAAGCGGACTACCGATAGGAAAGACAAGCAAGGAAAGAAAATCTATCTAATCGAAGTCCAGGGTCCTTGTATTGGTTCTTGACAAGAGCCCCGCAGGGAAGCCCCATCAGGCTAATGCTCTCCGTACGCCCTATCGTTTGACCCATAGGCCATCGGGACGCTCCGCACCTTGGGGTCCGTGGAGTCGTGGACTCCTTTTCTTGTCGGTGGGATCTTCTTTCTTTCACCTTCTTTCCATGTCCGTGTGAAAGGATGGTCCACGAGAATCGAAACTTAACACTTTCCGTTTCATGTGAAAGTACCATCGGGACATGCCACATATAGAGTGAGAATCGTATGTGCCTGTTATAAGGACACCATCGCTTACCCGAGAAGAGAATCCGCTTTCCCTCCTGGCAAGTGACTTAAAGAAAACAAGTGAAGTAAGCTCCCCCCGATCCAAGCGAGCTGAGGGGCTTTTTGTTCTCCCAATACCAGAGAGGCACTTCACAGAGTGTGAGACTCAAGGTTAGGGTTAAGGGAATACTTTTAATTAAAAGAATGTGAAACTAGAACCTTACCCATGGAAAGTGAGTTAAAGTTTTTTTTTTACAGATGGAGTTTCTTTGCTTTGCTATCGGTCTCGGACAGTTTCAAGCTATCTAGTTGCAGTCTCTGCCCGGGGTAAGATTAAGGTTTCCCATTCCCCTTCTTCAAGCGATCCAATAGGGTATAGGGCCCTTTTCGTAACACCTCCTATCGTCCCAATGCCAGTTGGAGAACCTTACCTCTTAAAGCCAGTTGGGTTGGAAAGCCCTACTTCTTAGCCAGTTGGAGTGCCATTGCTAATTCAGAGGTATCTAGTGTAATTGGTAAGCTAAGAACATGCATTTATTGAGAGTATAAGGAAGCGCTCCTCTAGTTCTAGTGCTTCACCCGGGGAGCCACCAGTCTTAGTGGGAGAGCCTTCTTCGTAGTCGTCCCTGTAGTGGCATTTCCAGATATTCCCCTTTAGTAGTTGCTAAAAAGATTGCCAATAGTCCCATTTCAAAAGCCATTGGGATATACCCAGTTTCATCCAGTCCGGTCAGTGCAAGCCCTGATAGTCCAGCTCTTGGGAGTTTTTTTTTCTTCGATGCAGAAAAATTCCTCCTCTTGGAAATTATCTTACAGGCAATGGAAGTATCCTTTTTTGTTATTTATTGTTACAGCCATTGCTAATCTCTTCTCCTTCTCGACCGACGGTTTGATATATAGTGGTAAGGTGCGCACATCCAGTTGGAGAATTTTTTCGATGCCTGCCTTGCGATGTTGGTCCATGCGAGCCGAGCTAGTTAAAAGAAAGTTATCTTAGTAATGCCCTCCTAAGCCCAGTCCAGCAGTGCTTGTATATTTTCTTTCTCCCGTTTGAACTGTTAGAAAGTGGGCTAGCGCAAATAGGATTGACAGAAATCTAATAAGAAGGCATAGGATTTATTTCCAGCTATTTACTTGACTTTCTTCGCCCTGCCAGTTAAAGTGAAGGGTTAAGCGAATGAGCAAGCAAGTCAAGTGGGCAAGCTGTTCTAGAATCAGCAGCAGTGCTTAGGCCTCATCTCATGTATAATAGAAATTCCTGGCTTTATCGAACCAGTCACTTCGTTCCAGCCTTTCCAGCTGTCTCTTTTTCAGCAATATATACGTATTCCCCATAAGTCCATAGGTATTTAATTGGGAGGGTTAATCTCCCCGTCATGCCTGTAGCTTTCGAGCGAGTTCGAGCAAGTAGGGTGAAATTGAACTCCATGTAAGCTTTCTCCAATTGGCTTACAAGAAAGAGGAATGGCACGGGAAAGAGATGCCACTCTATTTGTAAGGGAAATAACTGGTACTGCTACGAGGGCTCCTTTGTGTTTAGGGGAGCTCGATAGTAGGCAATCTCTTCGCGATTGTATCTATGTTCTTAGTTCTCCTTCTTGGCGAAGAGGGAGAAGAGATGACTAGACTAAAAGACTCAATTCAGCTATTACGTTCGCAAGAGGCAAACGTTTAGGCCTAATCCGTTGTTAATTAAGACCAAAGGGACCTTATATTCATTGCATCGGACAGGGATGGATGTTGAGAGGCCTGACATGATTGCGCCCTTCGACAGATAGTTCGTCATCCGAAAATGTGATGATTTTTGGCGCCAGGATTGGGGCAATCATTTGACTCATTCTTTCGGGAGAAGTTTTTTCAAGCACGTGTGCGTTTCGAAGCCACTCTTATATAAAATATAAACGATTTCCGATATGCTTTCAATGTAGAAAGTAGCTCCCAAATGGAAATTTGTGCCGGGATGCTTTTGAGCTGGGTAGCCACATCATACACGGAAGACTTTTTTTTGATCCGCCTTTTCAGACTTTGCTTCCATTATTAGGGAGGCCGGGCCTGATCTTTCTTAAGAGTGTATTTGGCTTCATGTGTCCAATTTCTACGCATTGACTGGTTATTTGAGGTAGGGAGGGATTCATGAGAGCTAGGCACGAGAGTTGGATCTCTATAACCGAAGACTGTGGTGCCCCTAGTATCACTACAGTGGGTCCAGAGAAAGGTAAAGAGAAAGGATTTAGTTGGGGAGATGGGATTAATGTAAATTAGTTTTCAGGGATCCATCTCCACCAACCAAACTAAAACTAGCATTCCTTCCTCCATTCACTAGCAATGAACGAAAGAGCTAGGAGCCCATTGGGCAGTCTTTACCCCTGCTCTTTTTTCCCCAAAACTGGAACTTGCTCTTAAGATATACTACGAGCTTTTCTTACCTATTAGTAGTAGAACCACTCTTAAAGAAAAAATTGGATAAGTGACTGGCTAAACAGACAGGTAAGCAAGCAAGCTGAAAGAGACTTGATTCTTTTTCCAGTTTTGATTGTTCGTAGATCAGGCTAACCTGTTAGGAAGCAGCTGCCAAAGAAGACCAACCAGTCAGTTCCTTCCATTCCAGGCAAGCAATAAGGAAGTTCAAACCATAGCTATAGCTCTTTCTTGGATCTTTCTAGCCCTCTTTTTTTTTTTTTTTTTCTATCAAGACGAGAATCTTCCTTCAGTCAGATATGTTCCCGTGCCCTTCTCCCAAGAGCGGTATTCCCTTACCAGAAGTCCCTCGAATGCAAGCTCCTATGGAACTGTTTTCAGGTTTGGTGGAATTGAATCAAGAGTACCACAACCAATTGAATCAGGAACCGCCGCTAAGAAGGGAACTGAATCCGATCCTGCTTGACTTTCTTTCCCCAGGAGCTCAGGGATGAATACCCGTTCTTAGAGTGATAGTAGCTGTGATGGTGTGATTGAATCAGTAATAGCTCCTACCCTTTTGAAAGATTTTATCACTTTTCAATCCTCCCTTGATCTCGTAAGCGGTGTCACTGCTTTCACCGAACTCCAACAGGCTACACAATGTCTTACGGGGCTTACCCAGCTAGAAGGTATGTAACAGAAGTCTCAAGAGAACTGAAATCGACGGGAAAGCAGAATCAATCTTAGAGATTAGACTTAGCATGGAAAAAGGAGGGGCACGCAGGATTAGAGGGATTAGCTGATTTTAGAGTTACGGATACAGCGCTGGGAACGTACCTTACTGACAATCTTCTGCTTACTTATTTTATCCCCTAGCACCAGCGTAGGCTTCTTCTATCCTCACCTTACTTACATCTATCCCCTGGAATGAAAGAGTGGACTTATTCGCACCAGGGCTACTCAATACATACCAAGGCAGGGAACGAGGGATTATAGGCTGACGGCTTCCTTGCTCCGATATGAGTTGAGAAGTATCCGGGGAAGTCCCCTATAAGGCTAGTCCCGTTCCACTCTTCTCTCAATGTTAGTGCTTGGAGATCGGGTACAGCGAGATCACTTTTCAGCTTTTTAGTCTGCTATGCATGAAAGCAAGGAGGAGAGTCAATAGCTCGATCTGATACCCTGACTTTCAGGCTAAAGGAAAGAAATTCGCCAAGCTAATTGAATTAGTTTTGAGAGTGCAACCATTTCAGCTTTCTCATGGATGAACGGACATAGGTACTGGACATTGGGCAGATTGGCCCACTTAGAATAGAAAGAAGAGGAAGACAAACTAGCCAGAAAGAGAGACAGAAAAAGATAGAGACCTTACACCGAAACAAGGGACTAAGGGCTAGGGGATATGGGCATAGGGGCTACGGGAATACGTACGATAAGCTGGGTAGGATCCGTACTGGACGGACATAGAGTCTTTCCTACTTTAAATAAGGAATAGCCAGAGAGAGAAGTAACGTAGTCACCGATTGGACGACGGCTTAGAAAGAGAAAAAGTACTCGCTCAGTGGAGCAAGAAAGAAGCGTACGGCTTACTAAGACACTAGGCAATGAGCCCGCATACACATTCACTCGCTATAATACTCACTTACAACAATGGGAGAGACTACCAAGACTTAATGCTTAGAAGAATGGAAGGAAAAAAAGATTCCAAGAACTAAAAGAAAGAAAGAAAGAACCAAACAAGACGGAGATTCGAAGCAAGAAGGATTTTCAGTCCTTTCCCTTGGGCAGTGGCTTACTGGCTCTATGAGCTCTTGGGCCTAGCTTTTTCGCTCCATTCTCTTACTCATTATCCGAAAGAGATAAACTTCTCTCTAGGGAAGATAGATCGTAGGACAGACATAACGACAAACAGACTATCTAACGAAAAGAAATTCTTGTCTTGTACCTTAGTACACGGAACACTATCCCAATCTCAATGAGAATCAGTACACAGAACTCGATCATGAAAGTCGGAAGTAGTACTTTCTACGCTATTGGGATACCTTTCTTTTTAAAGAAAGTCAAGATCTTTCCCATAGGAATACCCCAGACACTAGTAAAGACGCTAAGCTGCCTTCCCTTCTTGAGCGAGAGTTCTGTCTTTTAGTGGAGCTGTTTTCTTAGCGAAAGTCATCGTGGGCTACCGCGATCATGATGAAATGGACCCTTTTTTGAAAGGAAGACCTTTGAGGCTTTTATCTTACGACTTATCTTTCCTCATCTAGTCCAACTAATAGATCTGGCGTAGGGAAGTAGAAATCCAGCTTCGAGGCGTCGGCATCTTGTGATTTCCACTGCTGCTATTTCTTAGCCGGGACCCTTCTTTTTCTGTTTTTTCTTTTTCTTCTCTTTCTTTTTCTGTTTTGGTTTTTGCATGTACAGAGTAGGTTTTGTGACCTCTAATAGCGTTGGTGATTCAGTATCTTCAGGAAGCTGAGTATTCGATTGAATCTCTTCCCGCAGTTTAGCAACTTCTTCTTCCAGACTAGCATATTCTCTATCTTTATTGTCTAACTGTTCTTTAATGAGAGCATTTTCATGCTTCATAATCTTCAATTCTCTATCTAGAATTTCTAGAATAGAGCTTTCTTGCCCGCCGAAGTCTATTACATGTTTAGGTTTTGTGTCTACCCAAATATTGTTCTCATCAAACACAGCCTCCCTTTTTGTATTCACTTGAATTCCAAGGTTTATTAGGTATTCTTTTTTCATTATATCTAAGGTATGCCAATCAATTCGAAAATTCGATTCAACCTTGACCTGCTTTGTCCGAGACATATCCTGGTACTGTGACTCAAACCATTCAGCATTGACCAAGTCTTTAGCTAGAGCTGGCAAGGGAAAAATGTACTCCAAATAAGCCTCTTTGCTTTGCCAGCATTCGACCCTATTACGAAGCGGTCGTTTTGGTAATAAAGAAGATAGGAATTTCTCCTAATCCTACAATGAAGTTCCCAGCTCTACGAGAAGTGAAGTTTTGGTGTACCCCTGCATCCTACTCTGGGGATCACTCTTCCGCTGACTATGCCACTTACTTGAGCTTCCCTTCTATCTAGAGTCCAAGACTTTTTCTGAAAAGCTCGGAAGAAGCTAGGCTATTTTCGGAGAGAGAAGACCAGTTTCCAGAGAGACCAGCGAGCGGCTTAGAGGACAAAGTGCCATTTTCCGCTTAGAATAAAGATAAAAGTCCTTTCATAAAGAGATTCAGCCCCTCAACTTCAAATTGAAGAAAGTCCTGGCCTGTACCCTATCCCGATTTCCTCTTGCTTCTGACTACGATAGAACTGGGAAACCTTTCACTTAAGGGCAACAAAGACTGGTGTCATCCTCAAGGACGGGAGACTCCTGAGTCTGGGCGTGTTTTCTCTGCTAATAGAACTTTTATAAAAAAGTGAGGCTTGTCTTCTACTATTCTATTCGCTAAGCCCAGGACCTCATCTTCTCTTTAGATAGAAGGGCAAAATCCTATTTTTCAATCAATTCATTACTAGACTAGTTTGAACTCTTTTTCTTAAGCTCCCAACTATACTTTATTGAAAATAAAAAGAAAGAGAAAGCTATAGGCCCGCAGGGCAACATCAATACCTGACTGACCGGCTATTGGCCAAGCCTGAAACTTCAATAGAGAAAATCTCGGCAAACTGCTAAACGAACCTAACCAGAAAGACCCTCTTTTGTCATTCGACAGTGGCATTTAAGCTCCTTTTCGCTTTTGAGCTCTCTCAGTTGGTTAGCTAGTGTCATTGGCCTTCGGCTTCTTTTCTTACCCTGGACCGATCGAGTTAGAGAGTTGCCGAGTTCTTGCTCTCCGGAATAAGGAAATCTTAGGTTGAAAGAGCGCTGGAATGTAGTGAACCATACCGAGCGGTTACCTCAGAGCAAACCTAGGAGAAGGAATCTTTGTCTGGTCTTGAATGCCCCATTCTTTCCGCGAGTGGTTGGATGGCCGAATACACTAACGCGGATAGGCCTTGTCAAGCTTCAGCTAGGCTCCATAAGGAACTCGATCCATCATCTTCTTTTCCTCTTCCGACTTTAGAATTGTTCGGAAGACAACAAAAAGTGAGGTGCTAATGGTGTTTTCACCGGCTTTGCCTTGCTCATGCCAAACAACTCAAGCAACTTCTCCACAAACCTCCTTTGTGAAAGTGCTAAAGTCCCACTTTTCCTATCCCTTTGAATCTCCATTCCAAGGATTTGATTTGACTTGCCGATCTAAATCTTGTACATAATCTCTCTCTTTTGAGTGGAATTTCCATTTCTTTCTGATGAAAAGGTCTAAAGATCATTTCTATCTCACGAATTGGATTTGAACCAATATCTCCCTTGGGCGACTTTCCGTTTAGTCGATCGTGATGGGTCTGTCGTCCTCCTCATTATAGTCCTCCTAAAATCAATAGCATTTCGTCGAAATATATTCTGTCTTTTCACCTTAGTAGTCCTATGCATAGTCAGTACTATAGCCCCAATCATGGCTACTAATAAAATAAGACTAGGAACCAAAAACCAGACGAAATAGTAGGTATAAAGTAAATTGCCCAATGTTTCCAAATTAGTCCAACTTCTTACTTTTACGGCATAAACCGTATATCTCATATAGGTCGTATTTCTTTGGGTTGGTAGTAATGGAATGGTTTCATTATCTAAAATGAAGAACATTTCCCACCAAAAGATCAGTCCAATAATACCACTCACTGGTAAATAGCGCAAGACTTCTTCGTGAATCTCTGCTATTTGAATATGGAACATCATAACAACGAATAGGAATAAAACGGCTATAGCTCCTATATGAACTACTGGGAAGATCATAGCGGAGAAGTCGAGACCTAAGAAAAGAAGTAAACCTGAAGTGTTGCGAAAGACTAGGATGGGAAACAAAACGGAATGTACCGGATTTTTAGCACGTGCAACCATCAACCCAGAGACCAAAGCAGGGCTCGACAAAACAGAAAGTATCATAGTACGTCGTCCTTCCCTGAAATGGAACTTTCATACTGGAGAAAGAACTAGCATGAAAGTCGATCTATTACGACCAGCGCGGTTGTTCGTATTTCATTTTCAAACCAAATCTTTCTAAACCACTGAGTTACTTACGGAATCTCAAATCTTTCTCGACGCCGAGAATTTTTTATGTGTTCAGGTCGATTAGAGGTTCGGTTGGCTTCTCCCCTACCTTTTAGCGTTCTGGGCCCCTGAAAAAAGAAAATAAAGAAACCCGAAATAAAAAAGAAAGAAGAGAAATTTTCCATGTTTCCCGTGGGAGGCCGTCTTTTCTCAGGCCAGCAGTCTTCTACTTCTAGTCGACTGCTCTATGACAGGCTCCCCTGTTTCCTGGGCTCTGCTCGCTCGTCTACGCTCTGACCCAACAAGTAATAATTTTAATTTCCTTGCCTGCATTAAGATTTAAAACTTGTCGTCAAAAAAAGGCAATCAATCAGAAAAACAAAAAATGGAAATAATTAATCAAGATCTAGATGGATTCCTATCTTTATCTCTATCTACGGAGATACCCGGCAACCTTTCCTTCCCCTATAGCTCTTGCTATTCATCAAAGGGAAAAAGACTGACATCGTTCGATCCCAAAACATAAACAATGTGTAAACCGCAACCCCAAATATTAGTCATTACTAATATCAATAAAAAAAAATGCCAAAGGTTAAATAATATGAAAGCACTAAAAATTCTTTTAAAAAAAACAAAAATAAAATCAGAGTCTTTATTGTCATTTAAAATATCCCGCAACCAGGAAGATATTATATATTTATAAGATAGAAAGTGATACATAAAAATTATTATATATAATATATATATAGATATAGAATTAGGTTCGGATTTGGGGTTAGATATAGGAGTTAAACTTATCCCATCCCAACCGATAACCAGTTTATGGGGAATCCACCAATCCATTGCCAATGAAATTTGAATTATCATATTGTGCGACCAAATATATAGAAGAAAGAGTCCAAATAGCCCATTAATTAGATATTCATTATATTTTATATAAATCTCGGAGATAAGAAAACGAAAGAAACGTCTGAAAAGCATTTTTTTATTTTCTAATTGTTGATTATCCGTAACCTGAAACTTCATTTGCTTTGCTTTCTTCTTTGACTGCTCTGCTCCCCATGAGGAAGACTTGTCTTAGGTTGGGTTAGTCCAACTGAAGAACACTTTTCTTGGTTGTTGACCAAGCATGGGAGAAAGAAATAAAGAAGTAAAGCTCGACAACAACAAGAGAAAGGCCAGTCACGGAACACAAACTTTTTTTCGCATGTCTTGCAAGAGACGATTCGATTCACAATTCAACAAACGGTATACCACTTTTATATTTATTTAATAGGATTCGATTCAAAATAGTCAAAAATAAAGTTAAGAAGGATGAAAAAAAGGCAATCAATCAGAAAAACAAAAAATGGAAATAATTAATCAAGATCTAGATGGATCCCTATCTTTATCTCTATCTACGGAGATACCTATCTATATGTATCTATGAATCGATCTAGACTATCCTCTATCCGGATAGATATGTCCCTATGAGCGACTACGCCGATCTTTATATGTTTTGGCCACGTCCGTTTTCGCTCCGAAGAGGAAGGTTTAAATCTTTCAATCTTATGTCGTGAGGGATATGACCTATGTTAGGTCCATAAGATACTACAGCTTTTAGTGTTCTATGATTCACCTCCGAATAATGAGTAGGTAGTTCGATCCTTTTGATTCTTCTCTTCATAGTAAACTGATGGGGGGATGCGGAGCAATAGATCAAATTACTATATAAATCAGAGTTGTAAACTATAGGACTTCTTATTCGAGTAGAAAGATTTCGGTTTTTCTCGTTCCTTTTCGAAGAAAAGAATAGGGATTTTAAATGATACAAATTTCTCTTCATTCTGTTGTGCTCAGTGAAAGAACTGTCTAAGCATACTTTTTCGGATCCAAACTTCTTTGTTCTTTCTAAGTCTTCTTTTTTCATAGAAGAACGCAACTGTTGCAAAAACCGGGATTTTAGTAGTAGGCGGCATCCCCTCTTACTTTTGAGTAGGTGGAACCATTCTGTTTTGGTTTTTCTCCACTTTCTTACCGGGTGATCCAGGAATTTGCCTATGATTTTATCAACTGATATTTCGATATAGAAGGATCTCCTTATTTCTTCACCGCGAATTCTTGCGTCATTTTCTTGAAAAGATATTATATCACCGTGGGACACTTTCAAATGAGTAATGCTTACCATTCTATTATTCACACAAACCCTTCGATGACTTATCGGCTGCCTTGCTTGAGGAATAGTTTTACTAAAATGGAGACGAACCGGAATAACATCCGATCTTGTTTCTGAATTGAGTAGAAAAGGGATATATGAAGTTCGTTCTGTTCCTCTGTGCATCTCTGTGATGGGTAAATCCCCATAAAAAAGGGACAACTTTCGTGTAGTTTGTGATTGGATGTAACTGTTAAGATTTTCTCTCGGATAAATTTTTCTCTTAATATCTTTCTTCTTGTTCCTCAATCTTCGGAGAATGCGGCGTTGTATTATTGTAAGTTTTCTGTTCCGAACATTTATTGAAATTAGACGACAAGTTTTAAATCTTCTTGCAGGCAAGGCATATCTCGTTGAATCAGTCTTTTTCACCACATTGGGGCTATGGGAATCGAACCCAATTCTTCCGCGACCCCTCCACGAATAACGGGAAAACTTTTTTCTTATCTACGATAATTTCTGATAATTTCGAGTGTGATCAGACAAGCAAAAATCAGACAATAACAGAGCAAAGAGGTTTCTAGCGATTGCGACAACCATCGCACAGCCATTCGGAGAAGAGTTGAGTTGCGCTGAGATACTTAAGATTACGCGAGCTCACCTAACGGCCGTCAGGTCAAGGGGTGGAACTCTTTCTCTTTCTATACGCTATTTCCTGCGCAGTCCGTGCCAGTAGTGATATCCTAATTCGGCTACCTCCCCCATTCATCAAGGCAGAACATAATAAAGGAAACTCTTGCAGTTTAGTTTCCTTAACTGAGCCAGGGATGTGATCAAGCTTCTAAATCAGGCTTGCCCGATGCCCATGCTTTGAATTGGAGGTCGTCTGATTAGTGAGAAAGCTCTGAATCTTCCTTTTTGTCTCTGAATAAAACTCCTTTGATATTCGAGGGAGTGGAAGGGAAGAATCCTTCGCTGAGTCAGGGGTGGGAAAAAGTAGTTTTTCCTATGGATTTGAGTCAGAATCAATCGCAGAACTCCGGAAAAGCTATATTACTTTCTCAGTGAATCATTCGAGTCGAGCCGGTGCGCATTCCCTTCTCTTTTTAGAATGAGTGGATCCGGCCCACGATTTATGAGGCTATATTTAGAGTCTTTGTCTTTCGCCGGGTTTTCTTATTCCCATTTCTCTATCCCCAAATCAGTTAGCGAGTAGAATCAGGCTTTATCCAGTTCCAAAAGTTCACCACCAGTAAGTCAATGAAGTATTGACAATAAGTAGGCAAGTGAACAGCTTTTATCCAATAAGGGTTTTAGCAGGTACCCCAGTGATACAAAGTCTACGTCGATTCTTATCCCACCACAACTTATACTTCAGCTTATTAACCTTCAGCTTCTGCTGCTTCTTACTCGGATTCTGCTTCTCTTGCTTCTTCTCCTTCTTCATCCGGGAGAAGACCTTCCTCTTAGGTAGTCCCAAACACAAGAGAAAGACTCTTAAGCGAATCTCCTTCCAGGAAGTGCGAAAGCTTTCTAATATTTCCCTTCTCTCTTTAGCTCAGGATAAAACTTCCCCGCTCCTGATGGAGGGAAAGACACGTTCTAACATAAGAGTTTAATCAACCCTGCGAGGGTAATTTTTTCGCTTCTAGAGCGCTCAGCCCTGTCTCAGAAAGAGATTGAGGGCACGGGCACATTCCGGCTAAGATGAGTGAAATCAGTTTTTGTGGCTAAAGTAGCCGAAGTTCCAGTGCCATCCTCAAGTATTTAGCTGTTGGAGAAAAGAGAGATGGAAGCGATCCCAGACCCGGGGCGAAAGGGAAGCGAGGAGATCTTTTCATTCTTATCACTCTTCTCTTTTGTTTTGAGATAGCCAATAGCCAGATAGTAGAGATGCTTTTCATAACTATCAGTTCAATATCTAGTCAAGTACCCCAGGGATGAGGCTTTCCTTCTGATTCTAGTTTTGTTTTCTATGAGTCACGAACCGGTCTTGGACGAATAAGGGCTGCTAGTCTGTGAGCACTAGGAGCTGCGATTGCTTCTATTGAAGAAGTTGAATTGGCTTTGATCCTCTTTCTTCTTATATAAGTAATTAATTGATCTCGGCTTAAGGTTGCCCGAGGCAAAGACGAAGAATAAGCTGCTAGTAGCCCTTCCTCCAACTGCGGATATTTCTTAAATATAAGGAGAGGATTCCTCTCTCTCAAGTCCTTCACCTTGAATGAGTGCTCTTTCTGCGCCAATCTCGATGAAAGTCGAACCATGGAAACCATTTGAAAAAGAGTAGAAGAAAACTTTCCCTTCCTTTTACCGCTCTGTGGTACTGCTTGTTCGTGAATAAGAGAGAGCAGATTCAATAGCTCCGGAGGCGGGAAAAAAGAGCCTTTTGAAAGAGCTTCTCCATCGGGTGACTTCACTAAAGGGATTTCTATTTAAGATTAAGAGCTGGGATCGATCCCAATATATAAATATCCTCATTAACTCAATGGCTATGTCCGGATCGCCTCTACGCTTTTCGCCTGCCGCTCGTGCGAAATACGACCCAATTGAATTTAAATAGATTCTATAGAAGAAGAAAGACAGGATTGGAATTGGTACGTTTTATGATGGATACTCGCTCTTAATCGCAGCAACCTCAGTTGGGTTTCGCTTTCTCAATCGATCCGAGATTCTCTGTTGGTTGGGTGTCACGATTAGGATTCAGTATTTCCAGCACAATCCGTATCTCTGTATGCGTTGAGTCTTTAAGTTCACAACTATATTTCCCCGAGGGGGTAAATAGGAAAAAGTACGGATCTGACTTCGAGCACGGGATCTCAACTCGACCCCGATCGAATAGGAGCCTTCTGATAGTGTCATAATAGAAGAGTCCCTTCCCAGTGTAGGCTTGCTTCTTTAGGCTACACTAGCTTGGTCAGGGATTGATGGCTATTGCGCTTTTTCTGACAAGAGCGCTTACTTCTATGACACCAGCACAGGTTCCGGTTAGGAAAACATCCTTCTATCAACCGAGAATTGACCGATTAGCCCTGCCCCATTGCTGAACCGATTACTAAATGCAGCTATTGCTTGACCACTTTCCAACTGCTTTAATTGACTGAGGAAAGCTATTGTGCTTGCCTTTAGGGCAGAGAACTTGGATGAATTACCAGTGGTTCAAGAAGCTGACCTAGAAAAGGGGTATGAAAGCTACGCAAGAGTTTTCTTTTCCGCGGCTGACTACGTCCTCACATCAAGGTGACAGGATTCGAACCTATGGCCCTCTGTACCCAAAACAGATGCGCTGACCAGACTGCGCTACACCTCGTCTCACCTCCCCTCCGCATATAGATCCACCCGATCGATGAACACTCGAACCGAACTCGCCCATCCTTTTTTTCAAAGGGACGCGAGAACCAATCCGAGTAATCAACCGCTTTTTTAAAAAAATCTGCCTCCAGCAAGACAGGGCGACGCCAAAAAGCCGTATAGTGCAGGAACGCTCCATTTTTTGGCTTCCTCTTTCACTTTAATTTCCAAATCCGTCTCGCTCCCGGCTACGCGTCCTTTGGACCCTTCGCCTGCTTAGAAGTGGATTCGAACCACTGACACAAGGATTTTCAGTCCTTTGCTCTAACCAGCTGAGCTACCTGAACCACTTTCCTAAAGTCTCTTTTCTTCATCTATGAGCGCCCTACCTTACCACTTGACTAGTAAGGGAAAAGCCCTTTACTAAACTAATAAGAAAGGGCTTTTTTCGCTTACTAGTCAAGCTTTCGCGCAGCTCTTTCAACTGCCGCCTAATCTCCCAACATGCTCAAGAACCGAGAGACGTCCAGTCCCTGGACGGCCGGAGGTAGCTTGCTTATGGAAAGAAGATAGGCCGGTCAAACAAAAACAACGCGCAACGGGCTCTCTGCGCCTAGTCACTAAGTAGTGCTATTCGGGGGACTCCACCAAGAGGTTCTTTCTCTCACGTAATTTCGCCCGCCCGTTCCACTTCAGTGCCGGAGGAAATGGGATTCGAACCCATGATACAAGAAGATTGTATGTCGATTTAGCAAACCAATGCCTTAAGCCACTCAGCCATACCTCCAAGTTCTTGATCGGAATTTGATGTGCGGTTGATTGCCCGAAGGGATCTCTGATCCGATCAACTGCCTAAGCCGTAGCGCGCGTACTATTCTCTTCCTCTATCTATGAGCGAGACTCTATCCAGATCTCCCCAGCATCCAAGTCATCAAAATCTGCCCACCAGACTGAATGATGAACTTTGCGCCTTCAGGAGGGTCAAGCCAAGCCTGAATGGAATATGGAATTCATATTTCCTTCGTCTGGTCGAGAAGGGACTGTTCTTCTTCTATTACATTACGGAAAAGTGCATTCTCGTCATGATTGATCCACGTCCTACCCGGGCTTAGAAAGCTAGCTTACTAAGGCTAAGGCGAAGCACTTTTTTTTTTTTGATTGCACGAGCTAGCCAGCCAAGACAGCCGTTTTCTTGCTTCCATCCGCCTATCGCCTTCCCCAGATAAAGACATCGGCTTAGCCCTCTTTATTGCCTCGAATTGACCGCTCAAATGGATTCTAAGGTGTCCGGAGGCAGGGGGAAACAAAGGAGGGATTGATCGACCAACTTGAACAGATCCATAACCTGGTTCCATCTGTCCTGAATGGGGGAATTAAGGCGGGTATAGTCGAACTGAACTGGTTGATTCTAAGGTGGGTGATAAGCAGCTGTATCCGTATCAAGCCTCTCATCTCTTCTCACGAAAGTGTTTCCATCCCGTCTCCGAAAGTTTGTCAATATCTGTGGCCCTGCTTCAAAGCCCCAGAAAACCCCCTGGACTCTCTCTATAAAAAAGCCCTTTCCTCTTTTATAATTATAATAAGGTAAGCTTTGAAAAGTAACACGCTCCCGACAGGCAGTCCATAATATCATCCATCGTTGGCATTATTGGAAATAGTTCACCTAACTCTTATTCAAAGCCCATCTACACACTCCAGCTGCCTCCTTTTGAGCTAGTCAAGCAGGCGAAACAATCCCTACTGTTCTTGGTTTCCAAATCACATAGATAAGGACAGAGTGACAGCAAACAGAGATGAGGAGAAGGTGTCAAGGTAGCAGTGAAGGACTTCTATGGCAGTGCCCGCTTCGATTCCTTAAGTCCCAGACTTGCTAAGACTAGCAGCGCTTACTCGAACAGCGGTTACGCAAAGAACGGATATTGCAAAGAGCGCATTCAATAGCAGCATTCGAGACATCAATCCTCTTCTGGGCATGTCCCAAATCTGATATTAGGGCAATCACTCCATCCATTCATGTTACGGTTGTCCTACAAACTAAGCATGTGTAGGAACCAAGAACTGAACTAAATACTGAACCAATAGAAAGTCAAGATCGTAGGTCACGTAGGAATAAGTACTCAAGGGTCTGAAAGAGTCATTTCGAACTCTGCTTATAAGTAAGTGAGTGCCTGTCCGCTTCGTGAAGGGACTCGAGGTAGGAAGTAGCTTACTTTCTAAGGAGAGAGGAAAGGTTTGAAAGCCTGGTTGCATGTGACTCGAGTGAATGCGCGAAGGGCGTTTAGGATAAGTTGAGGCTAATAACGTAAGACAGCTCTTTAGATAGGTTGACGGGACTAAGGTAAGGGTAGCTCAATTTCTAAGTTAGAGTTTTCAGGCGCTCTTTAGACAGGTAGAGTGAAGCCGGAAGCTCGCCTCTAAGTCCTAGGTGGGCAGTTTCTCAACTGATATGTAGTTTATGAAGCTCAAGGGTTAGAAGGAATGAAGACCGACAGGTTACGGATTACGGTAGGCGTAGCGGCGACGTTGTAGAAGCAAGAGGAAGGAAGAGTGACAAGTAGAGAGGCGTAGCGAAGGTAGCTCTTTTGATGGGTTTCGGTACTTAGTTACTCTAATGAAAGTTAACCGACTCCGTTAGAATATTAAAATCTCGTTTATAAGAGAGCAAAGACTGACGGTAAGGCTTCTTTCATAAGGGAGAGGCAGGGCTGTTCCCATGCTATGAGAACTTCACCACTAACTATATCTCGATTCAAATAGAAGTTAGAATCCCCTTTCAAAAGGTAGGATCGATCTAATTAAGCGAGACTGGTTGGAGGGAAGCTAGGGGGATCGAGTGATAACGAAAGGAAGAAAGTCGCTCGACCATAAATAAAGTAAGGGCGATGTTATACTCGGCTTCTGCTGACGTGGTTGAACGCTTCTCCCTTTCATTGGCTTCCACCGGCCTGAACTGTCATAGTCTGCACTCTTTCACCTCGTCAACTCAGCGCTTTCTAGATAGGCAAGCGGGTTCACTCGTATCCTCTTTCTTTTTCTTTGGGGTTGGTGACTGCCCCATCCCTTTCATTGCCTTGGGACCGGCCTTCAAAGAAAGACAGATCTGAACATTTGCGTAGATGAGATCACGAGACCAAGCCAATTCACATCCTCTGATCTTGGCCTTCGAGTGCTGGGAGAAATCCCTATCTTCTCTCGCTCGATTGGGCGCTACTTGCCTATTGACAGAAGTCATCTCCGAAAAAGCAGCTGTTCGAAAAAAACTCGCTTTGTTTGTTGATGTCACAAGGGCTTGAAGAGGAATTGCCCGATTCGATGTTGGAGCTGCGGAGCTTCCTTACCTTACCAATGAAGCCTGAGATTAGAGTCGGAATCGGTGTCTTTCCGCTCCCCTTTCTTCTTGCGTTTCGGGGTTGGCTACTCAATCAATAGCGTCCGTGAAGTGATTGATGTTCGATTGGGCTTGAAGCCGCTCTTCTTGCTTTCTTGGTTGATGAAAGATAGGTTTGAGTGCCCGTTCTTCTCGAAGCTGGAAAGAGGGCTTTCGGAGACCTTCTTCCGTCTACCCTTCGCCTAGCGGCTAAGCTCGGAGACCCGGACCTTTAGTTTGTCAACTCAGCGCTGAAACCCTGCTAATCGACTAATGCTTGGAGTTGGCGTCAGAAGATGAAGGTTCAGACTCGGATCCCCTTCTTCAACTATCAGTAGTCATCTCTATGACACTTCTATACTGACATGACAGGGCAGGTCGGGTAGAGGGAAAGAAAGAATCAATGCTATTGATCAAACCCCTGAACTAAGCTCGTTGACCCAAGACTAAGCGCTTTGAGACGACCTAAGAGAATGAGTGGCTTAACGCTCTAACGGCTGGGACAAACCCATATCTTTCAATCTCGTATCTGACGGAAGTGGCTGAACTCGTTCTTTGGTTTGGGACTTTTGCTCTTCGGATGCCTTCCCTTTCGCCTACGTACGGGTGAGAGAAGCAATCCTCCCTCCTTGTACTTGACCCCTTCCCTCCATCTGGTCCACATATGGCTCATCTCCTTCTTGCCGAGTGGCTATCGCGCCTAACCTTTTCAATTGAGCTGCTCTGCTCGTGAAAAAGGGTTGAGTTTAAAGGATATGAGTCAGGTAAGAGAGTTGCTTTTGCCTAAGCTGAGCTTTTCGAAGCAGAAAAAGTGTTCAGGTAGGAAGCCCACCCCTCAGGAGTAGTTGCCTTCCAGCTCGTTTACTTGAATGGACTTTCGTTGGAGTGGAGTTCTATTCCATCTAAAGTGGCAGTGGAAGTTAGAGTTTTGTTCCAGTCGAGCTTCTTTCTCATGCAGGCCAGACTGGATAGTTCTCTAGTGGAGGCGAGCCAGTGACAGTGCCGGAGTGATGGTTAGGCCAAGGCCAAGAGAACCCTTTAGATACCGTAAGATGCGTTTTACAGCCTGGAGATGTACGGTGGTGAGAGCGTGCATGAACTGACAAACTTGATTGACAGCATAGCAGATGTCGGGTCTGGTGAGAGTGAGGTACTGAAAGGCGCCAACAATGCTACGATATTCTGTTGCATCAGAGAGAGGAGACTTGTCAACGGTAGTGCGTACCTCAATTCGATTGTACCCAAAACAGATGCACTGACCAGACTGCGCTACACCTCGTTCGTTCAACTCCCTAAAACACGTCTCAAGAAAAGAATAACTGCTGCTGGGAATGGTGTCAAACTCTGGGGCTTGGAATGCTTTGCATTCTTTTAGATTTTGATGTCGAAACGCTTTTGACTTTCCCAATCGAGAATTGGAAATCGTTTTCATCGGGAAATAGGTCCTGCAACTGATTCAGCTTCCGCTTCTGGGGGATCAAACACGGAGCTCGATTATTTTGACCTTTTTCGAAGGCTAGTAGAATTACTTCGCAATTGAAATCTGATAATGTTAGAGGATACGCTTGAAGAGCTCAGGATATTCTTCAACCCTTGCCGGTTTTTGAATCTTACGGAGCGGCAAGTTGATCTATCTAATTTGGTGACAAACTGCCAACAAGGGTTAATCAATCCAGAGACCGTCCTCTGCTGTCCCTGAAGATCTATTTAATGATCTCATACAGGTATGTGGTTGAAAGGTATGTCCCCCGGGCTCTTAAGATGCCTTATAAATATTGGACTTCGGTGGCTACCGCAATGGTCATCGTCACCTGTTAAGGATTCAGCATTCGGCGTATCGGGAGCTAAGAAAAACTCTCTTCCACCGATTGCTTTGGGAACTCTTCGCAGTCTCAGGCTTCTTTGCTTGGTGCTGATGGTATATCGTAAAATTTCATTTTTTGAAAACCGGGAATTTCAACTCTATTTGGAAGATCAGGAACAATCGAAAAAAGCCAGACCAGTACGGTATCTCTTTGAATCCTGAATATGGTGATACCCCTGATTGTACCAACCTACATATGTCTCTCCCCCACCAATCGGTACTATTTATTGTCATTTTTATTCCTTGACTTGATTTGTCCGATGAGAAATGCGAAACGAAAGAAGGATCCGAATTTTATTCAACTCTTTTTCTCCCCTCTTCACAGAAAATGGAGAGATGAATTGATCGATTCATCGGATCCTAGGTCGGGACTGACGGGGCTCGAACCCGCAGCTTCCGCCTTGACAGGGCGGTGCTCTGACCGATTGAACTACAATCCCAGAAAAATTAGGCGTACAGCCTATAAATTCGTATATATTTTTTATCTCATTGGATTTCATTCGAACTATATAGTTTCGCCGTGAACAGAGACACGAATGATTATACTATTTATTATTATTTATATATAATAGATAATATATATTATTAAATGCAGTGAACTCTAGTGGGCTAATTCATGAATTGAATCAAAAATAGGCCCTTTTTTTTTAACTAAGCGGTAGAGTCACGCTCACGCCCTAAGAAATAGGCGTAAGTCATCGGTTCAAATCCGAAAATTTTCCACGAAACTCCTGTCTTAGTCTTCATTTTTCAGAAAAGGATATAGATATGAAAAAAAGGTAACCGCCTGGCGAGTAGTTTTTTTTAGTTTTTAAGTGGAATGTTCATTATGATGATAAGTAGTCGATTAGGGGAACTGCTATGTTCACTACAGGGTATACTCTTCCTCATGTTTCATTATTCAAATTTTATGTCCTGGGACATAGATATTCTAGATACCATTAGAAATCGCCGCCAAAGTCTTCCTACTTCTCCATTGTTCCAATCAGATCCGAAAAATGAGAAAGAAATCAAAAGTCAGTGCACCTGAATTGAATCATGACTATATAAGCTATTCTGATATTAAGATTGGATATAGATGAAATCGTGGAAGCGGATCTTTGATTTCCTTGGACCACGTAAGAATTCGTCGTCCGATTGAATCTTCTTGTTCCTGGATGCTCCATAGGAATCTATCGCTATTCCTTCCTCCACCGAGAAAGGTTAATTCCTAATTACAAGAGCAATCTCTCTTTTTTGAATTCATTTTTCTTTTCGTTATGGTAATGCAATGCAAGAGGGCGGAAATCAAGTTGTTTCTGATGATGAAAAGAGCTTTTTTATGTTATGTGAAATTGATGAAAACCCTTTATTTAAAGGTCGGTAATGTTAGAAGACGACTGTCGGTATCTGATAGTAAGATAGCTATGGTCGGTATATCTTTGAAAAAACTAACTCAGACGGAGAGAATAAACGGACTCCTCGAGGGCTACTTAAGGCACTTTAGTGCAAACCAGAAGGACTGAAGCTGTTGGATGTTGCTCAGTGCTGCTATAACTTAACAACCAAAAAGCTCTGCGTCGAACTTCAGCCCCTTCGAGTTGGCCACGAGGCAACAGCCTCTGACGCCCCACACCATTGCGAAAAGAGGGGGCTTGCCCATCAGCCTACTTTGCCAAGAGGTGGCAGGATCGCAACGACTTAGCCCAAACTCACTTAGATAAAGCAGCAAGGCGTATGAAGGGAGCTTAGACCCTTCTTCTTCTTGGAGTTTTCTCCAAAAGATCAACCAAACCTAGCCCAACTTACTTAAACAACCTAAAGGCTTGGCCCGGAAGAAGAAAGTAGACCTTGTAGAGAAGCGGATAGGGAAGGTAGCCTATAGACTCAAGCGATCAGCTCGGTGAAAACTCACCCCGTATTCCATGTGAGTCAGTTGACTTCGATTAGACCAGACCGACCCAGAGAGGAACGTGCCCGCGAGGGCACCACCAGATGTTGTAGGTGAACCCACTAAAGAAGAAGTTGAGTATATCATAGCTGACTGCACCATGCGCTAGCCCATACACCCACTGCGCGAATGGAATACTACTTAGTCAAGTAGAAGGGCCAACCCGAGAGCGAGGCAAGCTGGGAACGGGCTGAAACTTACGATTCGAAGACCAAGTCAGAGACTACTGGACGTCTCGCAGAGCGACTAAAAACGAGGACGTTGAGACTTTTCGAAAAAAAAATGTTTTTTGGCTTAATCCGCCAAGGAGTACACTTGTACTCCGGCTAATAAGGGAAAGGTTTTTTTTCAAATCCAAGGTTGACTCTGATTAGATCCTTAGCGCAAGCGCTTAAAGTAAGCTAGCACCTTATGTCATTTTTTTTTTATTATATGTAATTTGTAATTAAATTAAATGTAAAAAAACCGAGGAAAATAACGTCAAGTAGA